AGAAAAGGGGATCGATTCCGTAAAAGATGAGATCAGTAAATGGGAATTCACTGAAATGAAATCTTTGTGAGATCGTCAATAGTGTACCAAGGGTGTCTTTAGAGTATACCGAATCAGTATAGCTATCCTTCTTCTGACACAGCAACGCAATTTCACAATCAGTATCGAAATGGAGTGCTAGATAATTTATTTTTTTCTTTTATTGTTGCTTGTCGATGTTATATCATTCAATAGAAAATTTATAAAATTCCTGTAGTAGTATAATAGTAGTATAAGGGTTCTCTCCATTATTGGCTTCGGATTAGAAACTGAAAATCAGATATAATGTGAGATTGCTTTCGAATAATTCACGAGGGAGATTATCATATTCCTTTCTAATTCAATTAGATGCGAAATCTATAAATATTCTTTCTTTTTGTAGTTGTAGAAGATTTTTTTTGTTGGAACCCCCCTTTTTTTTCATTTTTAAGGAATTGATTAGTTGTCCAGTAACAAGTAAGACTAGTAGATAGTCTTCGATGAAAGAAAGAGAACAAGCAAGTAGAATAAGAATCAATATTCACGATGCAAGCATTGTTGTATTAGGCCCTTTGGGTCTTTCGTGACCTAATTAGAATTAGAAAGTCGGGGCTTTCTAATTTTAAACACGATTAGATTCTGCAAAACTCTTTTTCTTCTTATTTGAGATATTATGTGAATGAACCTACTACTGAATCTAATGAGTTCAAATTAAAGTAAAAAAAAGGAAAGTAATAAAGTAAGAGGCATTATACTATAAGGTCATTTTTGGTTCGAAAATACACAATATATTCCATACAATAATAAAAAAAAGATAAAAAAAAATAGAAATGATTTTCCAATTTTAAATTTTAAGCGATTCAAATTCATTTATTTTTTGAATGAAGTTACCCAACACAGTTTTTTATTATTTAAAATTCTTTATTATTATTTATAATATTAATATAATATTAGTATAGTTATAGTAATTATTAATATAGATAGTAATTATTAGTATAATAATATTTGTTTTTAAGAGTTGCACAATGAATCGAATCTGTTGATTCGGAATCACGGGATGAATAGATATCACAGATGATGAATTTATTTCTTACCTATGTCACTCTATTTTTTTATTACTATTTATAATGATAATAATTGCTGAATCAAAAACTTTCAATTGAACTTATTCTTTCAATTGGTATTTTTGTTTATCTCTTTCAAAACTAAAATTGAAATTTAGGGAAGTGCTTTATAAACATATGTATAAAAAAAAAATAACATATTTCATTTAGCCTCTTTATGCCTACCATAACTAGTTATTTCGGTTTTCTACTAGCGGTTTTAACTATAACTTCAGCTCTATTTATCAGTTTGAACAAGATACGACTTATTTGAAATTAATTGAATGAATAATTCATAAAAAAAAGAAATCTTTCTGTGGTATTCCATATATTCTATAGTTTCTTACCGTGTCAATTTCAAATTCTTGGTCATTAAGATTCATGTGCAATACGAATTAATATTTAAGAATAGATATTACCTCTCCCTTTCTCCTTTCAAACAAATTGAAATGATTGAAGTTTTGCTATTTGGAATTGTCTTAGGTCTAATTCCTATTACTTTGGCTGGATTATTTGTAACTGCATATTTACAATACAGACGTGGTGATCAGTTGGACCTTTGATTAATTAATATCTCTTTTTTTTATTGACCCCCTACTTGTTTTAATTTTAATCCATAGGGGGTCAAATTTAGATTACTGTTCAATTATTTCATTGTAATTTTCGACCTAAGAATAACAAGAATGGAATCACGCTCTGTAGGATTTGAACCTACGACATCGGGTTTTGGAGACCCACGTTCTACCGAACTGAACTAAGAGCGCTTTCTAAATATTTTGTAACCCTAATATATATATTTTTGCATGCATCTACTATTATATTATATAGAATTATATAGAATATTGTAAAATGCAAGATTGATCATATTATGTATTGGATTATGGATACCCAATTTGAATCGATTTCAATTAATCCCTTGTTACTGCTCATAAGATAAGTAATAGGTAGGGATGACAGGATTTGAACCCGTGACATTTTGTACCCAAAACAAACGCGCTACCAAGCTGCGCTACATCCCTTTCCATTGGTCGACAGTGTCATTGTAGAGAATACCTGTATTGTTTTCCACATCTTTATTTTATCCATTCATATACAAAAATTATCTTGTCATTTATTTTTTTTATCTCATATCATATAACATATTATTAAGTATAATAAAAGACTTATATACGTAACGTATAATGAAACCCGCTGTAAAAAAAATGAATATAATATTTTTCGGGAATGTTGGGACATAAAAGGGTGTATTTTTTTTTTCTTTTTTTTAAGAAAAGGAATAGCTACTGAATCGTTGTATATTTCCATTATAATTAGGCATTCCGCGTACAAATACAAGTGATCATTAATTACATATATGTCTGATCATATATGTATTACAAATTACAATAAATAAGGAGGATTTAAAATGCGAGATCTAAAAACATATCTCTCCGTGGCACCGGTAGTAAGTACTTTATGGTTTGGGTCTTTAGCAGGTCTATTGATAGAGATCAATCGTTTATTCCCGGATGCGTTGATATTCTCCTTTTTTTAATTATCGTTCTAGTTATTGACATGGGAGGGGGTGAAGAAGATTAGAGATATAATCAAATATCAGTGACTAATCCCTCCCCTTCCCTTCTTTGAATTTTCGAATTTATTAAATTATAATAAGTTCGAAAAGAGAAAGCATAAAAGTGGATTCAACTTCAGTAAAACTCGGAACTCGGACCGGGACTCTAAATTAAATTTAATTTAAATTAATAAGATAAGAGAATGAGAACGGAAATGGAAATTGATGGCTAGGTCAACAATATTATACAAAATACTTAAATGAAAAATGAAATACTTTACTGGGATTATAAATGTAGTTAGAAATTCTTCTATTACTTATTTAATTATATTACTATCTTGATTTCAACGAAATCTTTCAGAATTTGATTTCGAGTTAGCAACTTCTATTTTTTTTTTGTTCCTTTCTTCTCTTTGGATTGGAAAATGGAATAGTTGGTTAAATAAAAAATCCAAAGGAGGTTCATGGCCAAGGGTAAAGATGTTCGAGTAACAGTTATTTTGGAATGTGCCAAATGTACTCGAAATGGTGCTAATAAGGAATCAATGAGTATTGGTATTTCCAGATATATTACTCAAAAGAATCGACATAATACGCCTAGTCGATTGGAATTGAGAAAATTCTGTCCCTTTTGTTACAAACATACAATTCATGGGGAGATAAAGAAATAGATCGAACTGATCCGATCGCCTGTATGTCACCCTTACAAGGAAGATTCAAAATGATATATATTATATATATATTCTATATAACATATATTTAAAGATAAACAACCCAAAATCCCTCATCAAAATTGGATTTTCGGGATAAGGAATAAACAAATCATGGATAAACCCAAGCGACTCTATTTTAAATCCAAGCGATCTTTTCGTAGGCGTTTGCCCCCGATTGGATCGGGGGATCGAATTGATTATAGAAACATGAGTTTAATTAGTCGATTTATTAGTGAACAAGGAAAAATATTATCTAGACGGGTGAATCGATTAAACTTAAAACAACAACGATTAATTGCTAGTGCTATAAAGCAAGCTCGTATTTTATCTTTGTTACCTTTTCTTAATAATGAGAAACAATTTGAAAGAGGTGAGTCGACCACTAGAACTACTGGTCTTAGAATCAAAAAGAAATAGGTTTATTCTTCACTTGAATCAAAATTCTAATACGAACTCAAAGGCGGATTGATGTTTTGTTCGAAAAATTCGCGAATCCAGATTTTGATTGTTGTATCATAAGAAAAAAAAAGAATCAATCTTTTTTTATTGAACGTGTTGTTTGTTCATTTTGGCGACCTTATCATATTATTATATGGTATCATACTAATTTCTATTCTACCTTCCCGGAGTTAATTCTCCAGCGAACTCTATTTAAAATTTAAAACATTCCCATGAATTCCTTCCAATCTACTTATTTTATAATTTCATTGGAAATCATATAAAGACAATTTCTATTTAATATAGCTATTTGCGCAAGTATTTTACGATTAAGAAGCAACTGCCTCTTGTACAGATTGTGTATTAACTTATTATAACTATAGTATACGCTATTACCGCGAATTACTGCATTTATCCGAGTGATCCACAAACGACGAAAATCTCTCTTTTTCCTACCTCTATCCCGATAAGCCGAAAACAAAGCTCTTATTTTCTGTTGAGTAATAGTTCTAGTAAGTCTTGAATGAGCCCCTCGAAAACTTGATGCAAATAAACGAATTTTTGTTCTACGTCTTCGAGCTATATATCCTCGTTTAATTCTGGTCATTGAATAAATGAAACTTCGATGAATAACTAATTGATTTCCCTTCTTTCAGTTATTCCTTTTCCCTTTCCTAATTTTTGAATAACAAAACGGATTCGTCCAATGTATAAAATAAAAACTCCAATGGCTTTTGCTACTATAACCTTCCTGACCACGATTTTCTCTTTTTTTCTTCTAGGCATTTCACCTCGAAATAAAAATAAGAAATTGTATGGATAGTGATACTAGATATTAAAAAAAGCATATTAAATAAAAACACAAAGTAGTAAATCTAAATGGATAAAAAAATCGTGGGTTCCATCGTTTCTATGGTTACTTTTTAAACGGCGAGGTCCCCTCTATACACCGGAGCCCCTTCTTTCATTTAATCAATGCTATTGTTAACTTGTACAGTTTACACTCTTTGGCTCTACCTATGAATTATCCAGTAATCAGTCTTTCACAACGAGATCTACCTATACAGTAACGATATTTAATTATGAAGATTAGCTGTGTAGCTGACCCTGTTAGTCCGTTGTTGCAAGAGTAAGGGCATAATCTTTTTGCCTTTTAATTTAAATAATATTTTCCCTGCTTAATGGATAACCATTTGCTACCAATGGGAAATTCTTTTTCATCTTAAATTGAAAATTGAGACGCTTGGATTTACGATTTACACCAATAGAAACCATAAAATTTGATAAACAGTAGAAGGATATGATAGATCCTTTTTATATAGTGAATGGATTTCTTCCATTTTATCCTATTTATTGGTACTGATCATTGATACTGGAAAAATGGGTTCTTTTCTTTTGTCCCAGTCCATGCTCTGAACGAGTCACACATACACCCTAGTACATGTTCCTCGTCGCTGAGGGCATCCCCCAAGGGCGGGGGATTTCGTGACATTTCTGATTGGCTGTCGTGTCTTTCTAATAAGTTGTTTAATAGTTGGCATGTTGACTCGTATACATAATGAATTGGTTTAGATCGATCCTAACCGGATGATTAGGAATTACTTCTATATTGATAATTCTATATTAATAGATTAATTAATATAATACTATATCAAACCCCGGTAGGTAAAAATTTTGAATTGCGTATTTTATTTTCGTGAAATACCTGTTATTTTTTATTCTACCGCTACAAGATCAACAATTCCATGAGCTTGGGCTTCTGTTGCTGACATAAAAACATCTCTTTCCATGTCTTCGGATACAACCCATAAAGGTTTGCCCGTTCTTTGTACATAAACCCTTGTGATGGTTTCGCGTAACTTCAGCAGTTCTTCCGCTTCCTGGATAAATTCTCCCGTTTGTGCCTCATAAAAAGAACTAGCAGGTTGATGGATCATTACCCTGATTATATAACATAAAAAATGGTTCTTCTATCTCGAAGATAAATCAAAGAGAACAAATCAAATAAAGAATAATAAATACTACGAAAAACAAGATAGAATTGAACAACCGTACAGGCATCTTTATCTTTTGCGCATTGCATACGGCTCTACAATGGAATTCACTTTTCCCTCCCATCGAAGAAACAGAAAATATAGGGTCTATCATACTAGACCCAGATCGGTAAATAATCCAATAATCATCCTTCCTTTTATTTTGGAGTAGTTAAAAAATACTATGATGGCTCCGTTGCTTTATATTTATATAGATATTTATTTAGTCTTTTATTCAACAATCCCAAAGTTTCTTTTTTTTTTTTTATTCTTTCATAACATAATTAGTCTTCTGGGGGGAAAACAAAAAAGTTTGTGACGCTGCAATAGGCTTCCGATAGATCAGATAAAATCGGAAATGCCCCTTATCTCATACTACTCTTTCGATATAGAATCGAATGGTTTTTTTTTTCTCATATCGAATTCAAAATGCCATGCTATTATTACTTAATAGTCATATTTCATATGGCGAAGGCATAGTCTTCTTTTTTCTCTCAAATACAAAACTCATTGGCGCCGAGCATGAGGGAATGCTAGACGTTTGGTAATTTCTCCTCCGACCAGAATAAAAGATCCCATTGAAGCGGCTAATCCCATGCATATTGTCTGTACATCTGGTCCTACAAATTGCATAGTATCATAAATAGCTACTCCGGGTATTACCCACCCCCCGGGAGAGTTTATAAACAAATACAGATCTTTGGTATCATCCTCTATACTAAGATATACCATAAGACCAATAAGTTGATTCGAAATCTCGCTATCAACCTCTTGGCCTAAAAAAAGTAATCTTTCTCGATAAAGGCGGTTGATTAGGATAAAATTGTATCTTTAGGAACCATACGCGCACCTTTTGATGCATACAGGTTATCAAAAATCGCGAAAAAAAGAATCAATGTGTAGATTACAGCCCGCATTCTTTTGGACTCCTTCTAACAAAGGACTTTTTTGATTCCATTTTTATTTTTCAAGAAAGATTCGTTTTGGTCTGTTTACTTTACCTATAAATAGCAAAAAATAGAAAAGTAATTGACTAAATTTATCGAACGAACTTCTCATTGATGTATTGTTTCATCGAGATTGAATACAAATCACGATGTCATTTTCTTGTTCCGGAATGGGTTTCTTCAATTTTGTTAGGTTTATGTTCTACTCCAAGTCAAGTAAAGATCGGCCCTATTTTTATTTGCACATATAGGACAAATGTCCCAATACCAAGTCTTTTTGATATGGCTTTTTTATTTTTCAATTTTTTTTATGTCATGTCTTCTGCCAAATATTCAATGTATTCATTATATTACTCGATTGATTAAACAGTTTAAGATCACTCCTGTTTATAAATTAAAAATAGAATATGATAAAGGTAGTAATCATAGATATATTACCAATTGGGTTTTTTGTAAACGGAGCCTGGATACTTCATTTTATTGGTCCAATCGAGACAACTATAAAGTATTCTAAACCATAAATTATTCTAATTGATAATATTAATCTGGATACCTCCCCCCCCAAAAAAACAAAATCAATATAATTGCATTTCACGCTCCAAATTTTTGATAAGTCAATCAATCTTTCTTGGGCGAAAGAGAGGATATCTCGATCGGGGGAGAAAATGGGGGAATCCCATGTGACCCAATATATCTGACAAGTCGCACTATACGTCAACCCAAGATGCATCTTCCTCTCCAGGACTTCGAAAAGGTACTTTTGGAACACCAATAGGCATTAAAGAAAAAAAGAATTAAGTACTATATCTTACTTTGGTGTGGAAGCGTAACAATGGGTTTATTGTCTTAATATTAATAAGATTAGCCTTTATCATAGTTTATCCATAAAGTGAATAAGTTCATAACATAAAATAAAAAAAGAAGACAGAATGACTATGACTAAAGGAGAAAATTATTAGGAATAGGTCTTTTTAATGATATGAACAAATATGTATGCTTTCACTCATAGAAAATGAACGTGGGATCCCTCCCCCCTACCATTGCGTATTGGTACTTATCGGATATAGAATAGATCTGCTTCTTTTTGTTCCTACAAACAGAACTCTTCCATTATTACTAAAAGAATAAGAATAGAACAAATATTAATCCTTTCTTCGAGATAATCTACTGAAAAAAGGGGGGGGGGTACATGGCATAGTTTTTTCCAATGCAATAAAGTTACATAGTGTCTATTTTTCGTTGAGAAAGGGGTATTTCCATGGGTTTGCCTTGGTATCGTGTTCATACCGTCGTATTGAATGATCCGGGTCGTTTGCTTTCTGTCCATATAATGCATACAGCTCTAGTTGCTGGTTGGGCCGGTTCGATGGCTCTATACGAATTAGCGGTTTTTGATCCCTCTGACCCTGTTCTTGATCCAATGTGGAGACAAGGTATGTTTGTTATACCCTTCATGACTCGTTTAGGAATAACCAATTCGTGGGGCGGTTGGAGTATCACAGGAGGGACTATAACGAATCCGGGTATTTGGAGTTACGAAGGTGTGGCCGGTGCACATATTGTGTTTTCTGGCTTGTGCTTTTTGGCAGCTATTTGGCATTGGGTGTATTGGGATCTAGAAATATTTTGTGATGAACGCACAGGAAAACCTTCTTTAGATTTACCTAAGATTTTTGGAATTCATTTATTTCTTTCAGGACTGGCTTGTTTTGGGTTTGGCGCATTTCATGTAACGGGGTTGTATGGTCCTGGAATATGGGTGTCCGATCCTTATGGACTAACCGGAAGGGTACAATCTGTAAATCCAGCGTGGGGTGTGGAAGGTTTTGATCCTTTTGTTCCGGGAGGAATAGCCTCTCATCATATTGCAGCAGGTACATTGGGCATATTAGCAGGTCTATTCCATCTTAGTGTCCGTCCGCCCCAACGTCTATACAAAGGATTACGTATGGGAAATATTGAAACCGTCCTTTCCAGTAGTATCGCTGCTGTTTTTTTTGCCGCTTTTGTTGTTGCTGGAACTATGTGGTATGGTTCAGCAACTACCCCGATTGAATTATTTGGTCCCACTCGTTATCAATGGGATCAGGGATACTTCCAACAAGAAATATATCGAAGAGTTGGCGCTGGGTTAGCCGAAAATCAAAGTTTATCAGAAGCTTGGTCTAAAATTCCTGAAAAATTAGCTTTTTATGATTACATCGGTAATAATCCGGCAAAAGGGGGATTATTCAGAGCGGGCTCAATGGACAACGGGGATGGAATAGCTGTTGGGTGGTTAGGACACCCTATCTTTAGAGATAAAGAAGGTCGTGAACTTTTTGTACGTCGTATGCCTACTTTTTTTGAAACATTTCCGGTTGTTTTGGTAGACGGAGACGGAATTGTTAGAGCAGATGTTCCTTTTAGAAGGGCAGAATCGAAGTATAGCGTCGAACAAGTAGGTGTAACTGTGGAGTTCTATGGCGGCGAACTGAATGGAGTCAGTTATAGTGATCCTGCTACTGTGAAAAAATATGCTAGACGTGCTCAATTGGGAGAAATTTTTGAATTAGATCGTGCTACTTTGAAATCCGATGGTGTTTTTCGTAGCAGTCCAAGGGGTTGGTTTACTTTTGGACATGCTTCGTTTGCTCTACTCTTTTTCTTCGGACATATTTGGCATGGTGCTAGAACCTTGTTCAGAGATGTTTTTGCCGGTATTGACCCCGATTTGGATGCTCAAGTAGAATTTGGAGCATTCCAAAAACTTGGGGATCCGACTACAAGAAGACAAGTAGTCTGATATAAGATTGATTTCTTACTTTTCACCTTTATTTTTGTGATTTAACATAGTTTAACATAAATAGGGTACCGGATAAATCTTGATTTGAATTGCTGCCTTTCCTTTGACTCTTTCTTTTTAGTTATCCGGGAGACGATCCAAAATAAACAGGTATGGAAGCTATAATTGTAAACCACAATCGAATCTATGGAAGCATTGGTTTATACATTCCTCTTAGTCTCTACTTTAGGAATAATCTTTTTCGCTATCTTTTTTAGGGAACCGCCTAAAGTTCCAACTAAAAAGATGAAATGATTTTTGATTATCTCTATCTCAATTGAATTAATGAGCCTCCCAATATTGGGAGGCTCATTAATTCAACTAGTCTCCGTGTTCCTCGAATGGATCTCTTAGTTGTTGAGAGGGTTGCCCAAAAGCAGTATATAAGGCGTACCCAGTAAAACTTACAAGTAAACCAGATATAGAGATGGCAACTAAGGTTGCTGTTTCCATTATTATATAATTTTAAGACTACAACGGATCTATGATAAGATCATTTATTTACAATAGAATGGTATACAAAGTCAACGACTCTCAATGAATACAAAATCGGATTTATGGCTACACAAACCGTTGAGGATAGTTCTAGATCTGGTCCAAGACGAACTATTATAGGGGATTTATTGAAACCATTGAATTCGGAATATGGTAAAGTAGCTCCCGGTTGGGGAACTACTCCTTTGATGGGTATCGCAATGGCTCTATTTGCGATATTCTTATCTATTATTTTGGAGATTTATAATTCTTCCATTTTACTGGACGGAATTTCAATGAATTAGATTAACAAGAACTACTAAATAGCTTTTCAATACAAAACCAAGTGAAGCATTTAGGTCGCTTTTAGTCCATTCTATTTTTTGGTAGTTCGACCGTGGAATTTCTTTGTTTCTGTATTTCCGGAATATGAGTGTGTGACTTGTTATAATTGATCCTATGGATACTACAGAAATCGGTTCTGTCATCTTGATACAGATGGTTTTACCTCGTCGGATATTCATTCTAGTATCTGGAACGCGCGGAATATATGAAATAGATTACAAACTATTATAACTATGATTCATATTTTATATTCAGACCTCGCTTGCCGGACTCCAAAAAAGAATTAACCAAAAAGAGTTTAAAAAAAAAGGGTTAGAAGTTATAAATTGAAATATTTTTATTCTTTTTCTGCTTTTTTTATTTTGAATTAAAGGACAAACCGTTCTTTGTATTTTTATTCATTATATATATTCATTGAATAAGTGATGATCCACCGATTCTTACTCAGAGAATTTTGGGACTTATTTTGAAGGTTTTATTGAATCATCGTGGTTGTAGTATGAATCTGAGGTTTTAATCGATTCTATAGGGTCTTAACAAGAGAATTCCTATCAATAATAAAGAAAACAGAAGTAAAGCTGCATTACACACAAATAAAAGAAAAGAAAAAAAATAGGTAAATAGAAGATTCAAGAGGCCTGTAACCATCAACATAAAGACGAATGAGCCAACTTGATAGTTTGGCATTATAACCACAAAGAAGAGCTTTCAGATTTTTATTCTTTCGTATCTTTAGAGAAAGATTGAATCATAGGATTAAAGAAGTTTCAAACTTTTTATTCCACATATCCGTTATAGCCAGTATTTGGGTGTTTCTGTTTGAGCCGTACGAGATGAAATTCTCATATACGGTTCTCAGAGGGGGAGTTCCTTGAGTTTACCTATCTCAATAAAGTCTATGATTGGTTCGAAGAACGTCTTGAGATTCAGGCGATTGCAGATGATATAACTAGTAAATACGTTCCTCCGCATGTCAATATATTTTATTGTTTAGGCGGAATTACGCTTACTTGTTTTTTAGTACAAGTAGCTACGGGATTTGCTATGACTTTTTACTATCGCCCAACCGTTACTGAAGCTTTTGCTTCTGTTCAATATATAATGACTGAAGCTAATTTTGGTTGGTTAATCCGATCAGTTCATCGATGGTCGGCAAGTATGATGGTCCTAATGATGATCCTGCACGTATTTCGTGTGTATCTCACCGGTGGCTTTAAAAAACCTCGTGAATTGACTTGGGTTACAGGTGTGGTTTTGGCTGTATTGACCGCATCTTTTGGTGTGACTGGTTATTCCTTACCTTGGGATCAAATTGGTTATTGGGCAGTAAAAATTGTAACAGGTGTACCGGAAGCTATTCCTGTAATAGGATCGCCTTTGGTAGAGTTATTACGTGGAAGTGCTAGTGTAGGACAATCCACTCTGACTCGTTTTTATAGTTTACACACTTTTGTATTACCTCTGCTTACTGCCGTATTTATGTTAATGCACTTCCCAATGATACGTAAGCAAGGCATTTCTGGTCCTTTATAGAGAATAAAGAATATAATATAGATCATAGATATTTGTAATCAGTCATTTATCACTTCACTCAGGGTAGGAACAATAGGATTTCATTGCTATAAATATGGATTATTGAAAAGAATAAAACATGTATTTGGATATTTCCCTTCAACCCCACAAAATTGTATTATTTCTTTGACACTAATGGTTGAAGTGAATTCTCCGAAGAGAAAATGGATTATGGGAGTGTGTGACTTGAACTATTGATTAGTCCGTGCAGATATATTCCTTATCTGCCACATTTGTTTGAATTCACAACTAAATGTGTCTTTGTTCCAACCACCGTGTAAGCCCCATACAGAGGATAGGCTGGTTCACTTGAAGAGAATCTTTTCTATGATCAGACTTGATTATGTGGTGCGTGAACAGGCTCCGTAAGATCCAGTAGAATAAGTGATGCGGCATAATACAGATTTTGTTTTATCTATTTCACTTACTTAATAGTATGGAAATGCACTCATTTCTTTTGCATTGACCCGATTTATGATAT